ATATTGATTTTCTATTTATTTATTTTTATAGATTTATTTATTTTTATAGTATAATATAACGGTATTGATATTGATATTCTAATCTACTTGATTGATATTCTAATCTACTTGAATATTGAATACCAGAAAACAATACCAGAAAACTATATGATATGAATATTTATTATTATTAACTTAACGCAGATATATCTATCTAATTTATTTATTTTATATCTGTATCTATGTCTTCTCCGTTCTTTTATTACCCTCCTGTCGTGTTGTCAATTGACAGTATGACTTAGGGGTCAATATAATTTGATCGACCAAATCCTATTTTGGTAAACCATCTTGAATCTACTGCAGAGTGAAGGATCATGGATCCAACGCATAACCCTTTGTGAATGAGAGAGATAAAGATGAGAAAGACCAATGAAATAAAGTTTCAAGGTTATATAGTTTAATGGTAAAGTTTGCTTTGATTACCATTAACTAACCCCCAGAATACTTAAGGAGTTTTTCCGTTTGATTTAGATACTATGGATCTACTAAAGACGGATCTCGGCCTGAGTTATATTAAGTTAAAGTTAATAAGGTAACCCTACTAGGCCTTATTACCTATTATGTTACCTATTATGTTTTTCCTATTCTATTTTTATATTACCTCAAGGTATTTTTCTTATTACCTATGGTATTTGTCTTATTACCCATATTCTAGTGTTTTTTGATTTGGCCGGCCCTCGGGACCTTTTATTTCTAGTTGATTTATGAAGGCGGCCGTAGGCCCCTATGGTCCAGTGGTTACGACCTCTCTCTTTCACGGAGAAAACGAGGGTTCAAGTCCCTCTGGGGGTGTACCAAGACTCAAGACTATAGGAGTGGTATTTTCTATCAAATGATCCGTAGCCGTATTTGTCAAGTCTGCCTGGTAGACGAAAGGAAGTTTATTATGGAACGTCTAAAAAATTTAGGCGTTGGGTCGATGCCCGAGTGGTTAATGGGGGCGGACTGTAAATTCGTTGACAATATGTCTACGCTGGTTCAAATCCAGCTCGGCCCAACAATTTGCCAATCTACTATCAGACGGTAGAACTCTCTTGTTCTTAAGAAAAACCTTACCTGATACAAGAGAATAAAAAAGAATTCAAATTTTCTGCTAGATCTCTTCTTATTTCCCTGGGATTGTAGTTCAATAGGCTAGAGCACCGCCCTGTCAAGGCGGATGTTGCGGGTTCGAGCCCCGTCAGTCCCGACGGATCCAATAAGTACATCAATTCGCCTCTCCATTTTCTGTGAAAGAGGGGACAGAGAGCATAATTGAATCCCGAAGAGGTTTCCTCTCTTTTTTTTTTTTCAGGATTCTGTCAAAGAAAGAATAAACCCTAAACTAAACTAAAATGAAAATAACTAAAATAGTGAAGTTGATAGAATATTCCATCTTTTATCCCGCGCCTCATCTTTCTCATACTTCTTTGTCTTCCAAAGAAAATTGGATCATTAAAATTTAGAACCTAATTCCTCTCTTTTTGGGTTTTTAATGGAAACGGATGGGTGGTTAGATGATACTTCGTTTGACTACATACAAAAAAAGAACAAAAAAGAAGGATAAAAAAGGAATTTTTGCTCGGTCCGGGAATCCAAGATTGGATTCGGTATGGATAAAGGATCTTCGTATGTTATACTATTCAATTCTCGACGACAAATTAATTTAATTTAATAGCTCAGATATTGTTATTCATGATATGATATTGATCCGATTCAAGATCATCGATAGGTAATGCATTCATTGAATTGACAGGTGAAAGATTTATCATCTCTATGGGATTAAATCCCGAGTTATTGTGAAATAAAAAAACGATGAGATTATGGAAGTAAATATTCTTGCATTTATTGCTACTGCACTGTTCATTTTAGTTCCTACTGCCTTTCTACTTATAATTTACGTAAAAACAGTCAGTCAAAACGATTAATTACTTTGAATGAAACTTGACTTCTGAATTCTTATCCATATTTGAAGAAATCAAAAGAAAAGTATTCTTTCTATTAAATGAAATCAACGGGCTATAATCGGCGGTATTTTATGAGATCCGAGAGTATGGTAAGAAAGAAATTTTTTTCTTATCATACTCTCTATTAGTGTTATAGTAATGTATAAAATAAAATTGTACTTGACTTTCTAATAAAGTTGCTATACTATATTAGCTTCTATCTTCAATCTATGTAGTTATTAATCCATATATGGAATTGACGTAGGACCCGATTCTATTTCTTTGATACATCTATTTATTCCGATGAATCTGAAAAAATCGTTTTACTGTTATAGAATACATTTCTCCACTAGAATCCAAGGGAATTTTGAAATGAGGATCTTTTTATTTAAATTGAAATCATTTTCAATTTAAATAAAAAATGCGTTGCAGAACGATCTATAAAACAATTGATACCGTTAACTAAATTAGGAGTGCTTCTAAAGTCCACTTCTTCCCCATACTACGAGTGAAAGGGAAAATGTAAAGACTACCATTAAAGCAGCCCAAGCGAGACTTACTATATCCATGTGAATTATATCCCTTATCTCTATGATAGAATTATTCCATTATTGCTCACTAATAATAGTAGAATGAATGGTCCAGAGTCAAAAAGGGATTCTGGCCGAATACTATTGATGAACCAGTCAAATAAATCCATTTCAAAAATTCCTATACGATTTCTAATCGGGAAAGACTAAATACAAGTAAAATATACAATGACACTATAAGGGAATGTTACTAATGGAATGGAACATCTATTCTATCTAGTAATAAAAAAAGAGACCCATTCCTTTTTCTTGCCCTTCAAAGTAAAAAAAATTGCTATCTATTACATACTTTTATTTCCTATTTGATCTAATTCGTACCCTTTCCCGATTGTCTCTCTGAAGGAGTTGGTAGATAGTATATTAGACTCTTGACGACGGGTCTAAAAAAAAATAATTTTTTTGCACTTTTTGTTTTCTATAAACTATAAAAAAATCCATCCAATATAATCTTTCTTTGAATTTTAGATTCAAGGATTTCCAAGCTTTTACAAAATCCCCAGAACAGAATAAGACAGCAGAACAGAATAAGAGATTTAGATTCATTTGTTGATGTTGATGAGGCGGCACCCGGATTTGAACTGGGGAAAAAGGATTTGCAGTCCCCCGCCTTACCACTCGGCCATGCCGCCAAAACGATACACAATAGGAAAAAATTTTTCTTTTTCGGTTGGATTACTAAACTTTAGTTTATTGTACTTGCATCTTGCATCCCTTTTTGAATCCTTTTTCTAAATCTAAATTTATGTATAAAAATTAGAAAAGTTTTTATCCTTTCTTATTGTATTTAATTTATTTATTGTAATATTGTATTTAATTGTATTTAATTTATTTATTGTAATGTATTTGATCTACCCCCTCGATTGATTGTATCGTATCTTCCCACAATGCCGAAAAACTTCCACTCACCTTTCTATTGAAAAATCAAATGTCTATTTTCGCTTAAAAAGCCGAAATTTATGACAAAAGGGAACCTTTAACTATTCGTTGACTGAGAATTCGTGACTTATTCTTGGCTAAAATTTGATTTCCCTAATGACATAAGAAAATACAAATGGATACATATACATACTTAGTTGATTCTTTTGAATCAAAAATCCTTCTCAATTTCTGGATTCTATTATAACAAAAATGATAAGTATATGTAAACCCCAGAAGGGAAATTTTTACACAGATACCAAATTGGCTATTTAGAGTATGTTGCCTATAAACAAAAAAACGGGAATTCATTGGAACAAAAAAAGGCCCGGCTGGGTATTGACCGGGCCAGGCCCAAAAGGCACTTCGAACAAAATAAAAGCAAGAAGGTCTTCTTTATTTATCTTTCTATTCTATTTGGATCTTTCGAGCATCTAAATGGAATTGCTAATTCTATAATAACGATAAAGAATGTAAAAGAAATACTTTATTTAATCCTTACTTGATGTGTAATGTAACATAGTAATTATCTTTTTCAATTGGGAGAGATGGCTGAGTGGACGAAAGCGGCGGATTGCTAATCCGTTGTACGAGTTATTCGTACCGAGGGTTCGAATCCCTCTCTTTCCGTTTCCGTTGATGACTTTCTATTTTTTTCTTTCAATTTTTAAAAACCCCTTTTTATTTTATTTTTCCTAATTAAATTAATTATGTGGAATAGCTAAAATAAAATATTAATAAAATTGTAAAATTAAACAATAAAAACTAAATTTTTATTTTATTCTTCACGTCCAGGATTACGTCCTGGATCATTGGATAGGAATCCAAAAATGAAGAGAGAAACAAAGAATATTACTACTGTGTAAACGAAAAGTTTGAGAGTAAGCATTACACAACCTCCAAGATCATTTTTTGAAAAAGAAAAACGAGAAAAGATAATAGATCCTCCACTTTTATATCACATATCCTATTTTGACACCAAGAAATTAATTATATAAATAGAAAAGAATGTTCAGAAATTCAAATCAAATGAAGTTGAAATTTGTAATAAGAGTCTTTAATTTAATTACCACAAATCACTTTCATACCCAGAATTAGATATTCTAAGGGACCCTAAGCTCATAAGGTATTTCCCCGAAAAAGGATTAAAATGGGGAAAGGAAATAGGGCGAGCCGGATTTCTCGCGACTATCCGAGAGTTTGAATCGAAGGTTCATACTGTCAGACTTATTTGATCTTATCAATTGTTATCATTTTTCTCGAATAAATCATGAATTTTCTAGGATAGTATTAAAGCTCTTATCGAAAACTTACAGCAGCTTGCCAAACAAAGGCTAAAAGAAAAAAGAACAGGGGTATAACTGGCATGACATCTACGATTGGATTCAAAAAAGCATAGGCTTCGGGCAATTTGGCGAAGAAAAGACTAGTCGGATAAAGGGCAGAATTAAGACAGATCAAACTAAAAATATTAAGCATAGCAGACTTTTTTTTCGTCGAAATAATTGCATTTTGATTGAGTTAAGGAAAAATGAAGAAAGTAAGGTAAACAAAAAAATCCTTCTTTTTTTTCTGCTCAATCAAAAATCCTCCAATTCTCAAAGGAGAATAGAAGAAATCATACTTTCATACAATATCTTAATTGAATTATATGTAATGATCAATAAATTCAGTTGAATTCTAGATATACACATGCCAAAATCCTAGCATGAATCTATAATAGATTCTATAAAGATAAAGAAAAAAGAGTTTCTCTAGATAGTTGGACTGGAATTGACGAAGACTTAATACCAATATTATTCTTTATTAGTATTAGTGTCCAATAAAAATAGAAATGGGGCGTAGCCAAGCGGTAAGGCAACGGGTTTTGGTCCCGCTATTCGGAGGTTCGAATCCTTCCGTCCCAGAGCGTATCCATTGTATCCTAATATTTTATTTGTTTTTTGTTCAAGGAGGTTCTGTTTCAAGGTCTAATATTGCATAGAATATTATTCCTCCTTCTTTTTTGATTTTGAATGATTCTTTGCGGAAGCATATCTGAGTTTTTCACAAACTGAACTAAATCGAGTTCAAATGATATGCAAAAGTAACTGAACCCCTTTGTGACCCAGATAAAGCTAAGATGGGCCGTAGATCATAGTTGTAGAAAGATTACTTAACCTCATCAGGTTAAAAAAAAATATGAAATGAAAATACATATAAAAGAGGAAGCGCTTAACCTATAGGTATGTATTCTTATCCTGTTTCAGTGACAATAGTGTTTCCCTTTTTGTGAAAAAAAAAATTGGCATCCCTAAAATATTTTATTTAACAATGAAATGATATGATATATATTTTCGATATTTTTTTTATTGTTTGATTTAGCTTATTTGCTTTACATCATTGACAATTCCATTCGAAAAGAAACAGAGATTTTTCTTTCTTTTTTCTTATGATAATGATAATAAAATGATAATAAAAGGGAGTCTTTACTGTAAAACTTGACTCAAATAATGATGTAGAAGTTGGAAACTTTTTCAAGTATCAAGATTTGTAATGATTCCTTATGGGTTGACTCTTTGGGAAGTTGGAAATGGGCCGGTCTATCTTATTGAGTCACTTGAAGAGGCAGAGTAAAATAGAATTTATTTTTTCGTGTGATTTCTGTTAGTTATGTTATTTCTATATCTATTTAGTTTAGATTTCTAGATATTTCTGTTAGATATTTTTTTGAAATAGATATTTATAAAAAAAAAATATATCTATTTATAAAAAAACGTTCCATTCATACAAAAAAGCTGGGGTCTTGCTAATATTTCTTCAGAAAAATCTTTATTATCTATGTAGATAAGAAAAAATACAAATTACTTTGTCTCTGTACCGACTGAACCAATGACTATTCATGATTCCATAATTGAATCAATTCCGTACTGGTTCCAAATTAGAGGAATGTTATGGTAAAACTTCGTTTAAAACGATGCGGTAGAAAGCAACGTGCGACTTGAAGGACACGATCTGGTGTGGATTCTTTTTCTTACATCCACCATTTTATATAGGAATGAAGGTGCTCTTGGCTCGACGTCATTTGTTCTATATCTACTACAGCCCTTCTTTTTTTTTATTGGGTTGTAATGTAAATAGTTCATGATGGAGCTCGAGTAGAAAGTATTGATTAATTTCTCAGGGGCAACGATCTAGGGTTAATGCCAATTCATAAATTGGAACAACTTCGTAAGTATATCTTCGATATAGAAAATCGAAAGGATCCGATTCGAGCAATTTTTCAATTCAAAAAATTTGTTGGAACGGCTAAAACTTTTTCGATACGCAGTGTATCGCGCACGAATCAACCGTCGGTATGATTCTTTGATAGAAAGAAATCGCAAAAGGGGTATGTTGCTACCATTTTGAAAGGATTAAGAAGCACCGAAGTAATGTCTAAACCCAATGATTTAAAACAAAGATAAAGGATCCCAGAACAAGGAAACACCACTTCAATTGTCTCACGGATCCGAATAACGAATCAAGATAGATTTTAAACGAGACAAAAAGGGTGGGTTAAAGACCACTCAAAAAAAATATATAAATTAAATTAAAGATTTTTCTTTAAGATATTTGAGATATTATATTATTGAACTTGAGTTATGAGTACAAATGATTTTTTCTTCTTCAGGAAGTAAGCTAAAAAAAAATGAGTGAAATTAAAATTATAGAATTTATTATTTTACGGATTCCTTTCCTATTTATTCTAATCAAATTTTATCCATAGATAAAACTTCGAATCATTTTTTCTCGAGCCGTACGAGGAGAAAACTTCCTATACGGTTCTAGGGGGGGGTTCTTTTTCATCTACATCTATCCCGATGAGCCGTCTATCGAATCGTTGCAATTGATGTTCGATCTCGAAGAGAAGGAAGAGATCTTCGGAAAGTGGGTTTTTATGATCCGATCAAGAATCAAACTTATTTAAACGTTCCCGCTATTCTCTATTTCCTTGAAAAAGGCGCTCAGCCTACAGGAACTGTTCAGGATATTTTAAAAAAGGCAGAGGTTTTTAAGTAACTTTGCCCTAATCAAACAAAATTAAATTAAGGAAATAAAAACTAAGGGTAGGATAGTGATTTCTATATCATTTTGGATATCTTTTCTATACTATGTTTTTTTATTTCCTTTCTTGGTCTATTCGTATCTATTTCTCATTGCTTTTATAGAATCCTTTTCTTTTTCTATAGAATCTTTTTCTAAGGAAACCATATTTGATTGATCCTCAAAAAATAGAAAATTATGGCATTACCTGTAATCGGGTGGTTTTCATTTGAACTCTAATACCAAGTAACAAACAAGGAATAGAAGTTCCTTATTTATTCTCCATCTAATCTAAAAACTCAAAATTTAGTATATAAATATAGGTATATGCAGTGCCAATCCAACACAAGTCCTTTTTTTTACTATTATTCAATTTAAGTTTTTGTATTTTTTCATCGTATTCTTTTCTTAACCTTTCTGTTGACAACGTTGTATCGAACAAATATAATTCATCGTGATAAGCAGATCTATTTATTTCCGTCCCATAGGTTTTCTTTTTTATTTTTACTTGTTGATTCAAATGATGGGTTCGTTGGATTAGCTTTGCTACCCGGATTTTTGATTGAAAAAGTGGATAACATAGAAATAGGGGATGTTCTACCATTTTTACATTTATTTATTTTTTTGGTCGGGCAATTTTTTATTTTTTCATCTGATTCTGATTTAGTCATTTTTATGTTCCAAATAGAGTAGAAAAATTTAATAGAGTAGAAATTTTTTTTAGATTTTTTATTTCGTAGAGTAATGCTTTAATTTAATAATTTTGTTTTATTCTGATTGTATCTACATACCCTTTTATATTTGGGTTGCTAACTCAATGGTAGAGTACTCGGCTTTTAAGTGCGGCTAGGATCTTTTACACATTTAGATGAAGCGAGGGATTCGTCCATACTATCGGTAAAGTTTGGAAGACCGCGACTGATCCTGAAAGGGAATGAATGGAAAAAATAGCATGTCGTATCAATTAAGAGTTATGAGAATTTTTTATTCTTTCCGGCTCGGTACAAAGCCTTCTTTAAATTATTGAAAGGGAGCAAACCGAAGTCAATTTCAAGTTGGGTCGAATTAATAAATGGATAGGGCCCCACGGCTTCAATTAATTTCATTTTTATTATAGGGAAAGAAAAAGCAACGAGCTTTCATTCTGAATTTGAATGATTACCCGATCTAATTAGACGTTAAAAAAATATTAGTGCCCAATACGGGAAGGCTTTCTCCCAGGAAAAAATATTATTGATTTTTTAATGAATCCTAAATATTACCACTCTCCATTCATTAATGGAATAATGGAGATGTATGTGTATAAGAAACAGTAAATTGATAAATCAATTTCCAAAATCAAAAGAGCGATTGGGTTGAAAAAAGTAAAGGATTTCTAATCATCTTGTCATCCTATAAGGAAAACGAACATAAAAACTGAAAATTAAATGGAAAAAGAGATGATAGAGAATCTGTTGATAAGTTTATCTGGATCCGAGGTATCTATTCGGTTTGTACTATAATACCTTGTTTTGACTGTATCGCACTATGTATCATTTATAACCCCCAAAATCCTCTACCTTTCATTTAAATAGAATTTCAAATGGATCAATTCCAAAGCTATTTAGGGCTAGATAGATCTCAACAACACTACTTCTTATATCCACTTATCTTTCAGGAGTATATTTATGTACTTGCTCATGATCATGGTTTAAATAGATCAATTTTGTTGGAAAATGCAGGTTATGACAATAAATCCAGCTTACTTATTGTGAAACGTTTAATCATTCGAATGTATGAACAGAATCATTTGATTCTTTCTGTTAATGACTCTAAACAGACTCCTTTTTTGGGGCAGACCAATCATTTTTATTCGCAAATAATGTCAGAGGTTTCTTCAATCATTATGGAAATTCCATTGTCTCTGCGATTAATATCTTCCCTAGAAAGGAAAAGGGTAGTTCAATCCGAAAATTTACGATCAATTCATTCAATATTTTCTTTTTTAGAGGACAACTTTTCACATTTAAATTATGTATTAGATATACTAATACCTTACCCAGCCCATCTGGAAATATTAGTTCAGGCTCTTCGCTATTGGATAAAAGATGCTTCCTCTTTGCATTTATTAAGATTCTTTCTCCATCAGTGTCATAATTGGGATAGTCTTATTACTTCAAATTCAAAGAAAGCCAGTTCTTCTTTTTCAAAATCAAAAAGAAATCAGAGATTATTCTTCTTCCTATATACTTTTCATGTATGTGAATATGAATCCGGCTTCCTCTTTCTCCGTAACCAATCTTCTCACTTACGATCAACATCTTCTGGAGCCCTTATTGAACGAATTTATTTCTATGGAAAAAGAGAGCACTTTCCCAGGGCTTTTCAAGCAAATTTTTGGTTGTTCAAAGATCCTTTCATGCATTATGTTCGGTATCAAGGAAAATCAATTCTTGCTTTAAAAGGGACGTTTCTTCTGATGAATAA